TGATATCCATATAGATATCAATATATCACTTGTGACTTTCTTTGTTACAAAACAATAATTTTAATCTCAAATTAAAATGAAATCATAAGAAGGAATATGTAAGCTACCCACTTGATTTCCATGGGATTGTAGTTCAATTGGTCAGAGCACCGCCCTGTCAAGGCGGAAGCTGCGGGTTCGAGCCCCGTCAGTCCCGGCGGATTCAATAAAAAAAGATATTAACTCCCCTTTTTGTTTCTGGGCAACGGGATCCAAATGGTTTCATTTATCTTTTTGTTTTATTTTTCTTTTTTCATCAAGCAAAAGAAAGGGGTATTTCCATTATTTTAACTAGCACCAATTGATGGTAGAGAGACATATGTAAATTTGTAAATTAATTATAATTATTGAGAGCATTCAACACTTCAAGACAGAGATACTGTATGGGGTTTCCGCTTTTTGTCAACTTAATTCGTGTAGGAAAATGGACTAGGATAGCGTATAATACATTTGCTAAGAGTACCTAATATATACTTTTCTTTCTATGAAGTTAAGGAATTGAAAATAGTTCGAATCCACCCAAGGAAAGAGGATATTTAAAAAATAAAGATAAAATGAGTCTTCCCTAATGAATATGCTCTTTTTAAAGATTAGAGTCGATGTCGAAGAAAAAACGCGTAAGAAAATTTAACTAGTTATTTTTTGGAATATTTAAGTTTTTTTTACTGGGACTCGTCTTTGTCACATTCTCTTTCCTTGTTTTCCAAAAAGATGATAGACCCTTAAAAAATTTTGAAAATTTCAAATTGAACTTCGTACTTGTTTTCTCTATTCGATTTCTATTGTTTATTTAATAAGGTTCTTTAGAAACTATTTTTGTAAACAATCGAAGTAGAAAAGGTTTTTTATGATACTTCATCAGATAATTGTACAAGGAAAGTAAAGTACTAGGTTGTAGAAAAGAAAGCGGGGAAAACGAATTATAAATCAATATTTTTTGATTGGATCAGGAATCTCATTATGTGTTCGGTGTGGATAAAAGATCTTCCTATGTTATACTATTAAATTCTTGACGATGAATCGATTTTATAGCTCTGATATTGTTATTCATGATATTTATTTCATTCGATATCATCGAAATCTAAATTCATCTGAGTGAGTTTACAAGCGAAAGATTTCTCATCTCTATGGGATTAAATCCCGAGATATTCCAAAGAAAAAAAAATAAATAATAAACGATTAAATTATGGAAGTAAATATTCTTGCATTTATTGCTACTGCACTCTTCATTCTCGTTCCTACTGCTTTTTTGCTTATAATTTACGTAAAAACGGTTAGTCAAAATGATTAATTTGAATACAATTTGACTATCAACGAAAAAAAAGGATTTCAATTTCTCGTCTTAAATGAAAGGAATGCATTAGACTCAGTAGTAGTATCCTAAGGGGCCCGCTAGTATGGTAGAAAGAGATCTCTTTCTACCATACTAGCCATTATGTATGGTTATTGTAATGTATAAAGATACAAGTGAAATATCTTAATATAAAGGAATCCACCTATATATCTCTTTTTCTTTATAAATGTCAATATAAATTAAATAGAATATTAAATGTATGTACATACTTTTAATATTTCATTTGTTTATTTGATCCATTTAATCCCCATTCGATGAAAACTTCTTCAGATTTCTAAAGGGGGTTACCCCATGAATGGTTAACCGTGTAAACTCTGATATAAAAATAGAAACTGAGTCAATAAAACAAAACATAAATCCAATTTCTAAACAAAAATCTTACAAAAATTGCCGAACGGTCTAGAAAACTAAAACAATTGATACAGGTTGGGAGAGTTTTATTATTACCGCAATTAGGAGTACTTCTAGAGTCCACTTCTTCCCCACACTACGAGAGAGAGGGAAAATGTAAAAACTACCATTAAAGCAGCCCACGCGAGACTTACTATATCCATGTGAATTCTGTCCCCTATTTCTATGAATATGAAGAAACTATTCCATTATTGTTCACTAATAATAGTGAAATCACTGGTGCAAAGTCAAAAAAAGGGAGAGGTATTTGGTCACCATTGATGAACTACTCCAAAAAATCCACTTATCTTATAATGAGTTATTCTTAATTATAGAATTTCTAGTAGAATCGACAAGATGTAAATACAAGCAAATGGACACTTTTTGAAGTATCCAAGGAATCTCACTCACATGTAGAAAGAATAAGACTTTTTCTTTCTTTTATCATTTTTTATTTTTGGAAGTAAAATGAAAGGCAATTCTTCATCTAATTTCATATTGATTGAATGTCTGAGCATTACGAGACTTTCATGAGTCTGTATCCAAAGTATCTTAGGTCCTTTCCAAAACTATTAATTTCATTCCTATCCAATCTAATGGAAGACTCAGTTAAGTGGAACTAAATTAGTAGTGGAAAGTAAAGATTTACGGATTTCCCTCCACTACTTTAAGTTTTCCTTGAATCTGATAGGCAAAACTTTAGGTTAGAGAATAGAACCTCGAGAGCCCGGGGCTTAGACTCACGAAACGAAAGTATCAAGAGTCTTTTCCTACGTTTGTTATAATAGAGTCTGTTGTTGAGGCGGCACCCGGATTTGAACTGGGGAAAAAGGATTTGCAGTCCCCCGCCTTACCACTCGGCCATGCCGCCAAAACGATAGAAACTAGATTCCAATTTTCTCTTTTTTTTTCAACTCCAAAAAAAAAAAAATATATATATAGATTTTGAGTCACAAAATATAGAATCCAGTACAAACCAGAACCATTAACTATTGACTTTAAATTCATGACCATTTTTGAATTCAAATTCAAATCTACATTTTTTTATTTCTAATAATATTAAGAAAATCATTAGAAATGGATTTATAACTAATCTATATTGAGTTTTTTCAATAAAAAAGAAATCTTCTTCAGTTTCAATTATAACAGTAATGATGAGTATATGTAAACCCCAGAATCAGAACATACGTTACGTTGTGTTATAGAGCTATAGCTCTATAATGGGGTATTTTATCTCTCTAGGGATGCTTTTGAGGAGTAATTCTCACTAAATTTTTATATTTCAATTTTTGATTGAATACATTGAAGAGAAAATTTCATTTTTGATAGAGCATAGCATGTGCTGTCCCAAATAGAACTGTACCACAATAAAAGAAGAAAAAGAGACATATATATCTGTGCATTCTTTTTTATTTTAATAATAAAAAAAAATTAATAAATAAAAAAAAAACAAGTTTTCTTACCTAACTTAAATTCAATGATATTCTAACTATATCTATTCAAAATAGGTAAAAATCAATCTCTTTTCTGCAAATATTTTTTTGAACAATGAAATCAAAATACATGGAAAAGTAAAGTGGTTCAAAAAAAAAATTTCTATTTATTATATGTTTATCTGCTCGAACAGATCCAAGCGTGGATACATTTTTTTATGGTATGCAATCGAATTGGAATATGTAATATCATAGGTGAAAATGAAATTACTTTTTTCTAGTCTTTACAAAACTCCATAAGTTCCAGTGGTATTTCTCAATTCTGTTCCATTTGGATCTCTTTCATATAAAAAATGCCAATTGAATCTAGTCTCCGTTCATACGTATTTCATACATTCCATATATCGTGGAGTTGAATAAAATTTCATGTGATTCAGTAAACAGAATAGAAATTCCATTATTGCTAGATCGAATTCTATGGATATGATTCGGTGAAGAATGAGAGATGGGATTTTTTCAATAAACGGATAAATGGGAAATTCAAAAAAGATGCTCGGGGATGGAAAAGAGGGAACATCTACAATACCCGGATTTAATCAGATACAATTTGAAGGGTTTTATCGGTTTATTGATCAGGGTTTAATAGAAGAACTTTCTAAGTTTCCAAAAATTGAAGATATAGATCACGAAATTGAATTTCAATTATTTATGGAAACATATCAATTGGTAGAACCTCTGATAAAAGAACGAGATGCTGTCTATGAATCACTTACATATTCTTCTGAATTATATGTATCCGCGGGATTAATTTGGAAAACCAGTAGGAATATGCAAGAACAAAGAATTTTTATTGGAAACATTCCTTTAATGAATTCCCTTGGAACTTCTATAGTAAACGGAATATACAGAATTGTGATCAATCAAATATTGCAAAGTCCTGGTATCTATTACCAGTCAGAATTGGATCATAACGGGATTTCGGTCTATACCGGCACCATAATATCAGATTGGGGAGGCAGGTTAGAATTAGAGATTGATAAAAAAGCAAGAATATGGGCTCGTGTGAGTAGGAAACAGAAAATATCTATTCTAGTTCTATCATCAGCTATGGGTTCGAATCTAAGAGAAATTCTAGAGAATGTTTGCTACCCTGAAATTTTCTTATCTTTCTTGACCGATAAGGAGAAAAAAAAAATTGGGTCAAAAGAAAATGCTATTTTGGAGTTTTATCAACAATTTTCTTGTGTAGGTGGGGATCCAATATTTTCTGAATCCTTATGTAAGGAATTACAAAAAAAATTCTTTCACCAAAGGTGTGAATTAGGAAGGATTGGTCGCCGAAATATTAATTGGAGACTGAATCTTAATATACCTCAGAACAATATATTTTTGTTACCACGAGATATATTAGCAGCTGCCGATCATTTGATTGGGATGAAATTTGGAATGGGTACACTTGATGATATGAATCATTTGAAAAATAAACGGATTCGCTCTGTAGCGGATCTTTTACAAGACCAGCTCGGGTTGGCTCTGGCTCGTTTAGAAAATGTAGTTAAGGGAACTATATCCGGAGCAATTAGGCATAAATTGATACCTACTCCTCAGAATTTGGTAACTTCAACTCCGTTAACAACTACTTATGAATCCTTTTTCGGATTACACCCATTATCTCAAGTTTTGGATCGAACTAATCCATTGACACAAATCGTTCATGGGAGAAAATTGAGTTATTTGGGCCCTGGCGGATTAACAGGGCGAACTGCTAATTTTCGGATACGAGA